AAAAAAAATAACTTTTCCCTATTTTGAAAAAAAAAACTTCATTTCTTAGAATGTTTTTGAAAACTTCATTAATTAATTTAGAGCATCCCTTATTCGCGGATAGTATCTTATCTATCTTTCAAAGTTAGAAGAAAGAAGGAATCGCTCGATTTCATTTTCCTGAATGACACAATTACAATATATATTTCTGTCGATCAGCTATTATGCAAAACAAATCCTTTTCGAATAGATCCTTATCCTTACTCTACTCTATTTAGTATCTCATCAAAGTTGAATTTTTTCTAAGTCCATTAGAATAAGTTCTATTTTATCAAAAGATTTCCCTCTATTTTTTTTTGTTTGTTCACTACTTTCTATATGTATACGTAATAAATAAAAAAAAAAGGGTTCTGATAAACATGGAAAAAATAGAAACTAATAAGGATAGTAATTTTTGACGAACGGGATCAAAAACCGTTTTTATGTAGACACAAGAAAGAAATGTAGAAAATTCCTTTATTGTGTCAAAGAAAAGACTAAGAAGAAGAAGGCGAATAATCCTTTGTTTTCTATTCTCCACTTACTTATCTTATGTTTAGTATCCAGTGAAATTTTAGATGTTATTCTATTAGATTAGATGTTATTCTATTAGAATAGAAAAAGATTGATCCATTCTATGACATTTCAATCTCACAAGAGTGACCTAGTGACACCGCTCGAATTTGGCTTGAAAAAAAAAAAGAAGGGATAAAGAAGGGATAAAGTAAAATAATCTTCTTCACAATATACATACTATGACTAGGTACAAATAATTCCCGATATCAACATCCGGAATAGAAACAAGCAAAAAGCTTTTCATAATTTTGGATCATACATAACATATACAGAACATAATTGAATTCCCAAAACAAGAATTTGATTCTTTTTACGAACTTGATATTGGAAATCCGAGAATCTAGAAATTCATTTCGGACAATTGAACCTTCTCAAACTGTTTCTTCTTAAGAACCAAAAATATTTGTGCCAAAATAACAGATGCCAAGAAGAACAAAAGGCCTTGGACACGGAATGGATCTTGAAGTACTATTTCCGCATCCCCTTGACCAAATCCACCCACATTAGGATTACTCGTTAATGGCTGATCAACTTTGATAGATTCGCCTTCGGAAACAAGAAGTTCTGGCCCTGGGGGGATAATATCAACCACTTGACGTTCATCTGACGCATCCGATATGGTTATTTCGTACCCCCCTTTTTCTTTTCGTATGATTTTACTTACTACACCAGCCGCTGTAGCATTATAAACTGTATTGTTACTCTTGCTCCCATCGGGATAAATCTGACCCCTTCCTCTGTTCCCACCTACATATATGGGATATTTTAAGAAGTGAACATCTTTATTAGTAGCGGGGTCCGGGGAAAGAATAGGAAAGGTGACTTCACTATATTTCTGACCAGAAACAGGACCTATCACAAGAATATTTTTTTTAGTGGGGCGATAGCTCTGAAAAGACAGATTTCCTATCTTTTCTTTCATCTCGGGCGAAATACGATCGGGGGGGGCTAATTCAAATCCCTCAGGTAAAATAAGAACAGTCCCCACATTCAAACCTCCCTTTTTACCATTAGCAAGAACTTGTTTAACTTGCATATCATAAGGAATTCGAACAACCGCTTCAAATACAGTATCAGGAAGTACCGCTTGCGGAACCTCAATATCCACGGGCTTATTAGCTAAATGGCAATTGGCACATACAATACGCCCGGTCGCTTCTCGTGGATTTTCATAACTCTGCTGTGCAAAAATGGGATATGCATTGGAAATGGATGTCCGAGTTATGATATATATCATTAGCGATACGGAAATAGATCGAATAATCTCTTTCTTTATCCAAGAAAAGGTGTTTTTAGTTTGCATGGTCCAATCATTGATCCCTAAAATTTCTACAATAAAATTAGGTAGGTCGCTTGTATAGTTCCCTATCCACAATTCTGCTATTTACTGTACTGAAATCATTTTACTGGAATATAGGAGTAGGAGAAATCCCTGTAGGGTAGAAAGAGTAAGTACGTCTTAAAATTGAAATGCTTTGCTTATGTACCTTATGTTACAAAGTAACAAATATTATAGTTGGATCAGTCATTCATTGAATGATAAATCACTACAAGTGATGGAGATACACGATTTAAATACCGGAAGATCCAATATTTAAAAATTGTATCCAGAATGACTGGAAAAGTAGAAACAAGACCAGATATAATTTGATCGTTGTGAGCAAATCCAAAATCTTTGTAGACATAGCCAATCATTAGTTCCCAACCATGGGGCGAATGGAATCCGATACATAAATCAGTTAATAAAAGAATAGAAAAAGCTTTTATTGTGTCACTTAAGTTATATAGGAATTCTTGAACCCAAGAGTTAAGAATAGCAAGTTCTTCATTACCCAGAATAGAATAACCACTTAAAATAATGAAAGAGGTTATATTTGTTGATAAGTGCAAAATCATATGGATATGATCCTCATTGTGCATCTTGATCAATTGGATCGTTTCTTTGTGGATTCCTATACGAAGTGTTTGTAGATGTGTTTCCGGGTATTCTTTTATCATTTCGTCCAAGAGTAAGAGTTCTTCCAATTCTATGAATTTTTCTAGAATACTCTTTTCTTGAATATCAGTCAAAAAAGTTTCGGATTGCCTAGTATTCCACCAATTAGTAATCCAAAATTCAAGACATTTATTAAATGAGAGAGAGATCCACCAGGGCAAAAATACTCTAGATGTAAGATATAGAAGAGGAAGAAATGCTTTCTTTTTTGCCATTTTTTCATCTTTGAATTGTTAATGAACCCACCTCATTTGTTGAATCTATGTGATCTACTATTTCTATTAACCCTAAGTTCTATTCCAAGGCATCGGACCTATGAATCTATTCCCTGTTTTTTATTTGTGATTTAGTAATGAGTCCTTGAATTTAGAAAGAATACAGAAATAGAATAAGAGCCCGTTTCGAATGAAGAAATAAGAAAAAATATTGTTTCCAGATACCTCAATTGAATTGATCAAATTCGAAGCCCTTTTCGATGAATGCTTGAAAGAACCAACCAATTCAAGCAAGTAATGAATATTATTCGGATTTCAAGCCAAAAGAACTCCCCTTGTCCTTTCTATCAAAAAAGAAAATCTTTCGAAAAAAAAAAATGGCCGGCTACCCACAGTTATAGTCCAGGAAAAATGGAGCGAGATTTATGAAGAATATTCTGATCTAACGATCACAAATTCAAAAACTAATGATCAAAAATGAGTGGCAAAACAAGACAGAAAAGTTATCCTTATAAGAGATACAAGCAGTCCTTTGCCTTTGATCATTAAGAAACACAAAAGAAAAGATAAAAAAAAAAAAAGAAAGGTCGATTGACAAAAGAAAGGAGAGAGCATTTACAAGATATGATCTATTTGTATCTAACCTATCAATTCATATTGAAAATAAAAAGAGAAATCCTTTATTCCGAAATGTTTTGATATACGAGATGAATCTATTATTTTATTTCGATTTGTTACTTTTACTTGTTTTTTACTGAATTGAGTTGAGTGGATTTCCATACGCATAAATTATTTTTTATGCGGACAAAAAAAGTTTCGTTTTATGGATGTTCCATATACGTCTACTTTGAATCGAATGAACGTTCTGAAAAAACTTTATTAAGCTATGCTATGCTGAAGAAAGAAAAGAGAATTCTTGAATTTTTTCCCTGCCGATGGGAAAGAATTTCTTCTTCAGTTCAAGTTCATTTCAAAATACTTCAATCGGTACGCGCAAGAAATAGGCCAATTCGGCGGCTTTTTGCTCAATTTCACGCGGAGTCAAATTCTCATCAGTACGCGTCAAGGGAACGGCCCCCTGTCCTTTGATTTCCATATAAAGGACACGACGAGCATAAATACCCTCTTTAACTTCTATTCGGATGGACTGAATATCTTTCATACGAAATCGTAGGAAGATGCGACGATTTTTTCCAGGAAATCCCCAACGAAAAATACACACTATTCCTTCTTTTCTATCGAATCGATCATAGCCACTACCTACATTCCACGAAATTGTGCACCACAAATAGAAACTAATAAAGAGACCTGCGATACCGTAGAAAGACATCACGATCCCTTGTGGAAAAAAAATAATTTGTTGAGAGGGAACTAAAGATATCAAATTCTTACCGAGATAACTGGAAGATCCAACTAATACGAATCCTAGTGAACCTAAAAAAAGGATAAAGGCCCAGCAGAAATTACTTATTTTTCGAGACCCCACTATAAGTTCTATCCATATATGTTCTGATCGCCAACTCATACTAGATCCAGTTGCATTTTATTGGAATTGAGAAAATAGTCCAAATGAATTTGACTTTCCTTTTTTTGTTTCCGAAGTAACTCTCATCAACTAGCATCATTCGGATGTAACCCTTTAGGAGTAATTCATCTAATTGGTTAGATCAAATTGGTTAGGTCTAAAATAAGAATATCCCTTTTCTATGATCTCCTATAGATATCCACATATAGATACATTGACTTTACATTTCATACATCCACCTCGATTCCGATCTATTTGAAAATTGCTATAATTTATTTACCCATATATTTACGCATACATAAGATCTATGTTCGGAGGAAACCGCCATATTCTACTACTACTAAATAGATATCTGTGTTATCTATATCTAAGTCTTGAAAAAAAATAGATAAGATTTGCACCTATCGAATCTAAAAAATCTTGTTTTTTTGAACATGAAGAGATAAAGAAGCCATTGCAATTGCCGGAAATACTAGGCCCACTAAAGGCACAAAGAGAGAGGGTAAGTTGTTAAGAGTTGTCATAGAATGGGTACCTCGATTTAATATTTGTACCTGTTATTGTTAGAAAGATATTTTAGAATAATTATAATTCGTATATAATTAGATTGAGTATATCTAAGTGAGTATATATATTAAATAATAAGTGCAAGGAATAGATAATTAAATAAATGAGACTTATTCTTCTTTATCTTTCTACATGAAATATAGAAATATACGTATGATAATCTATTCTATTCTTGTCTTAAAATTAGAATTGAATTCTCATTTTTAGTTTATTTAATAAATAAAGAAATAAAGAGTTTCTTACAAATTCCCGAAGGATTCGTTAGAATTCAATCCAACAACAGGATTCTTAGTAAAAATAGAGATTCTCGGAAGATAGAGTAGAAAGAAAAGATACTCTATATCTATATTTTCTATATTTGAATTCTATATACTATACATACGAAGCAAGAAGGAAAGATGACCTTAGGTTTATTTTATTTGCCTTGCCCAATTTGAATTTCGAAGAAGGAACCATTTTTTTTATCTTGTTGATAGAGATAGAGGTTTCCTAATTAATAATCAGTAATATCGGTATAAAAAAAAGAATTATCCGCACGATTCTTTATACAATTTACAATTAAATATTATGATTATGTCACCAAAGAAAAAAGAAATTCTTCCTTAGAATTTTTACTTTGATTCCGATAAACTATCTAATTGTTCGCTACAAATACAAAAATGTAACTAAATTAAATAAAAATAATTTGACTTAAGACTCTACTTAACTTAATAAGTGAATTTTAATTCAAAGGAAAAAAAGCGTGAAGCTTAAATAACTCACTCAGAACACCCTTTAAAGGATTACGTGGTACAATTGGATCGAATAAGCCCTTATCGAATAAATATTCAGCCGCTTGTGAACCTTCAGGTACTATCTTATTCAATGTTTGTTCAATTACTCTTTTACCTGCGAATGCAATATAAGCATTCGGTTCGGCAATAATGATATCCCCCAACATCCCAAAACTAGCCGTTACCCCACCAGTAGTAGGAGATGTAAGGATTGATACATAGAATAACTTTTTATGGGATTGATAATCATATAAAGCAGCAGATATTTTAGCCATTTGCATCAAGCTCAAGCTTCCTTCTTGCATACGCGCTCCTCCGGAAGCACACACTAGAATCAGAGGTAAAAATTTATTGGTAGCGTACTCGATCAAACGGGTTATTTTCTCGCCTACTACGGATCCCATACTACCCCCCATAAACTGAAAATCCATAACTCCAATTGCTATGGGAATACCGTTTAGTCGACCTGTGCCTGTTTGAACAGCATCGGTTAATCCTGTCTTTCTTTGATAAGAATCAATACGATCTTTATAAGGTTCCTCCTCCGAATGAAATTCAATAGGATCCAGAGAAACCATGTCTTCATCCATAGGATCCCAAGTACCTGGATCAATCGAAAGTTCGATTCGATCTGAACTACTCATTTTCAAATGATATCCACATTGGTCACAAATATTCATTTTGGACTTCAAAAGTTTCTTATAATTTAATCCATAACAATTTTCGCATTGAACCCACAAATGCCTATATTTTTGAGTCAAATCGAAATCAGTAGAATTTTCTCTTCGAGTGAAATCAATACCATTCCTGCTAGTTCTTATACTGGAGCTCCCCCTTTCATTACTATTTCTACTTTCACCATAAATGGAACTATAAATGTAACTGTCACTGGAATTGTCACTACTACTTAAAAAGGAACTCTCAATACAAATTTGAGAACCAAGATAAGAGTTAATGCACCTAGTAATGTGATTATTCCAACTGTATTTAGTATCATACATGGAATGATCACAGGGCGGATCGTCATTCTTCGATCCATTCTTCAGATAAGCATAAGTCCAATAACTAAAAAAAGAACTTTCTCGTTCACTCAGTAAAGAAGGATCATTGTCAATCTCAAAAATTTGATTAGTAATATCCAAATATATGGAATAAATATTCCTATTACTATCTCTAACTAAAAAGGTGTCATCAGAGATAAAATTACGAACGTCCCTGACACCCACTAAATGATTAGCATTACTGTAACTAGAACTTTCACTCCAACTATGAATCTTTTTATCCATATCGTTTATAACCGGATCCTCACTTACACTGGTTTTTTCAATAGGATCACCAAACCTATCGATTGATTTACTTAGCCCACACCTGTATTCTAATTTTCCTTTATACAACATCGAATTGAACCACCATTTTTTCATAGAACTTTCTTGCCCCTATTTACGTGAAAATACAATAGATGAATAGTCATAGTCATTCGATGAAAAATCATTTGAATATTTCATTTTATATCGGAATAAGCATAGAGATCCAATCACTAGATCATTAACTAATAAAATAAGGAATGAGTTTTGAAAAAAGGATTTTCTTTTGTTTTGTGAGAACCCGGAGTATTACTTCACTATAACTATATAGTTATGATGGAACTCTTTTTTATTATAGAATATTCTAAATATTTTTTTTAATTCGAAATTGAAATAGCGATTTCCTTCATCTTGTGTCAAATTCGCATCGAAAAAAAAGAAATATTTGTTCTCTTTTATCAATAACTTTTTTCGTAAAATCTCGTCTATTCCAACACGGAACGAAAAGGACAATATACAGGATGGG